TGTAGTTGTAGATAGGGTTAGTCTTAGTGGGTCGTTGGCTCCACCTGTTATCTCCTTCTACGACATGCTGTTGTCGTCGCCATATTCCATATGTCACTTAGTCATCTCTGCCTCGCTGCGGGTCAGCACCTCCGAAAGAAACGGAGGACTTCATTCAGTGACCCCGCGATCGCCCTCTGAACGATCAGAATAAGGTAAAGCTTGAAGATAAGTTTTGTACTCTATTAATTTCTCAGTCCCCCTAGTCGGGTGGGCGCCGGCCGGTCTTTCGACCAGATCCCCCTAAAAACCGTACGTGCGGGTCTCCCCGCATGCGGCTCACGCCATTCGAGGTGGCCCAGCCCGGCATTCATTCGCAAATCCTGTAGTGAAATTGAGACTGCTCAACCTCAGAAGCTAATTCACGTGTAGGCAGCGCTGTCTGTTGTACCGTTGACTCTATCTATTCATAGAATTTGCTTTATTGCATTTATATATATAGGCTCGCTCCCTCTTTTTCCAAGAATTAATGCACTTCCCTTTACTCCATAGGGCCTTCTCGAATAGGGAAAAGCCTTCCATTTCCGTCAAATGACCCGGCCTCCCCTGGCTCTTCCACCGTCCGGTCTCCCTTTCCTCCCTATGCTATGCTCCCCCGGCGCAGGCCTACCACGCTTCGCGCCTGCGGCGTTTTCGCCAGACGGTCTTTGCCAGTAGTGCCATCCTCCCCGCTGGCTGTATGGGCGGGTTGTCCCTCGCTGCTGCGTTCTGTTAGGCTATAGATTACAGGAACAAATGTAGTTGAATGGAATAGCAGGCGGGTTACACGTTCCACTGTGCCGAGATGTGAGGTGCAGGTGGTGATGATCACCCCGGGGTATGCGCTAGCGCCCTTGACAGGCACTCCAGAACCCGCCAACGCTCGTGAAACCCGGGTCGTTCCTCCATTCATCCGACCGGAGGTGTGGATAACGAGGCCACCTTCACAACCTTCTCCCTTCTGTCCCTATGTAAGGTAGGGCGGTTCGCTTGAGTTGCTCAACCGCCCCTTAGCCCGGTGCTCATGACGCGCTACAGAACCTCCACTGTGCCGGGGGACCAAGCAGGGCATAGCTAGCGGCATAGGAGCCGACTCGGCATCAGCGGCTTCGTGCCGCACTGGAGTGATCCAATATGTGGTTCCGCGCGTTCCACCACTTCTCCGTTCATTTCCAATACTAATCGTGAAACACCATGAGCAGCAGGATGTTGAGGTCCGAAATTCAAAGTGAAATTTTTGATTTGCCTGTTCCTAGTCGTCATGGGAAAGAAAGGCAGAAATAATAAAGAAATAGATTATTCCCTGAGAGCTTGTCCAATACTTCCAGTACCAAAAATGCATCTCCTTCACCCGCGCGAGAGACTTCTATGCCAGCCGGAAATAACGGCTCTGTTATGAAAGAAAGCGGCAGACAGACTTACCTCTGCTAACTAATACATTTTATATAGACTGGAAGCTAGAGAGATACTAAGGTCTAGTGCCGCTACCAGAGAAGGCTCTTTCATGCTAGGCGTCCAGACCTACTACGCCCGAGCCGCATCCCCGGCACACTTGCTATATCCACTAATGCTTCATACCACTTCATCCTACCTACTATACCTGATAGAAAGCCGTTCTATAACAATTCAAGACAACAAAACAAGAAAGCTAGAAAGAAAAGGAAAGCTTTAGCTTTGGGAGCGTCACGGGGGAGTTACGCTTTTATCCCGCCTCAGCTTCGCGGATGGGACGAGGGCGAGAGCTGAGCACGCACGCTCTATGCTTTTCCCCAGCTTTCCCTCTAGTAAAAGATTAGCTCGTACCCCCTCCAGGGATTCCTGGGGCATGAGTTAAGCATATAGTTGATTGCTCTTTCTTTCGATGTTGCGTTGGTACTTTTTTTGGAGTCTCTCTCTGTAGGCGTGCAAAACAAGAAGAGAGCCACTGCTCTTCAGGGCGGTGAGGTGGACAATTCCTTACTCCAGCTTCAGAGGAGCATCTTTGCATGAATCAATACTAACTCCTCAGTCAGCTGACCTTCTATTTTGGAGATTAGAGCAGAAGGACTCCGTAACGGCGGAGAAGGGTTTCGCCTCGAATCCAAACGATTTATTGTCTTCTCTTAAGATATTTCTAGTTAGGACTTGATCAAGGTCTCTCGAGCCTTGTTAACTTCCTTCAATAACAACCAGATGGGGCACCTTTTAGGACACATGCGAACAATCCATATACTACCTCTACTTGATCTTCGTATGCTATTATCTTCCCAACCCAACCGTCCTCAGTAGGGCGTTCCACCCCTTCGACAAATTATTTCGCAGCAGCTTGAACCGGGGCTATCAACGTGAACGAGATAAAAACAAACCCCATTATAAATAATTATAGGCCGGCCAAGAGAGAGGGACGGCTACTCCCTGAAGGAGGAACAGATAGATGAACAACAGAGGAAGAAAGCTACTAATGACTGACAGCTTACATAACAGCGTAAGGCGCGCCCCATTAGTAAGGCTATTAATAAGAAAGCCTTATTACCCCTTAAGTTAAGCAAGCAACGACCGCCCCTATTAGTAAACGCGCTAGGAAGCGCGCCAGCGCCTTTTATTGTGGGCTCCTTCGGACAAGTAGGCATGACAGCTCAGCTCAGGCAATTAAAGACGCTAGTAAGGCAGCTCTTGAAGCTAATTACGCTCGGCTTGTAGCTGTTATTCCTGCTGCTGGATAAACTACTTGCGCTGCTCCACCAGTTCTATCGCTCTCTTTGCAATCTGAGGCCTTCCATAATACATGTTGCTGTAAGTAGCCATAGTAGAACTACAAAACAAGGTCATACCAGCACTCGTCAAGCTACAGTTAGAAAATATTCAGCAGCACATAAGATCCGCAATGTACTTTGATTATTATGTAGGTCATAAAAGTCTCTCCTAATCAATGGCTCTAAGTTTATGGGATGTCTTCGGAGTCAAGTGCCTACGCAACCAGGTTGTTGTTTTTGGGAGCCAAATGATGATAGTAGGGCATCCCCCAAAGTAAAACATCACCTCTCCAAACCAAAGTAATTTTGGGATTCTGTTTGTCCCGGACCACCCCCTATTTCTGCCTCTTTAGTTGGAACGACTGCCTACCCTTGGCCGGTTAAAGCTATGCACTGATTCCCTCTTCTCGTATCGGGTCGGGAACGAAAGCTTTCTAATGTGGGCAGAGACTTCAGGATCGACCATAACTGAAGGATCCTCTGATTCGACATTCTATCTCTCTGGGTGCTCTTACAATCTCAGACATTTTTTTTCATTCCCCCAGTGGGGGATTGTCTGGGTCAGTCGATATCTCTTCATTCGGACCAGGGGAGGGAAAGAGAATGCCGTGCTGTTCAACAAACTCCCTATCTTCCCTCCTAGGCTGCTCCTGAAGTGAAGCTGCGAGTGCTGGGCTGGAAAAAGAATTTACCGAGTAACGAAAGTTAGAAGATGCTGCTCTTACCCATATGGGATGCTGTTCTATCATACCTCTACGGCTGCCTTTACAACCCCAAAAGAGCAGACAGCCGTGAGATAGCTAATCAATGGGAGAATGTTTCAAATCCATACTAATCTAATTGAGTTAGTGATTCAAGAGGCAGTCTAGATAGAAGTGTTCTCGCTTTCCTACTAGAATAATTAGAATAAGAATCAAGGTTTCTTCTCTGCCTAATCGAATGCGAATGAATGAGTAGCTAAACGCTCTGTATTGGGGCAGCGGCTTCACTTCTTTTGGCGAGATTATCATATTTAAAATGCATGAAGGTCAGTCCAAGCTGCACTATCTTCAAATCTCGACTTTGATCTCTAATCCATGAAAGGGGATGTCGGTGCCATTCAAAGAATCCCTGGGGTTGGCTTTACTTTAGGCTCTATCTGAGTTCAGCCGGGTTTCCTCACTGGTAGAGTACAACTACAGTTTTTTTGTTGCTTAGCAGCGAAATTCCTAGCTTTCAATAGTGGAGGATCCGTTATGTGATGTCTTCTCATTCTTTTGCCCTCATCGAATGTAAGCCCATTCCCAACCCGATAAGAAGCTTTCCTCCTTGCACGAATCGAAGGGGAGACGGAGACTCTTTGCTCTAAAAAACTATTGTAGGTTGGTGGCTTCCTGAGCAGCTGGTAAAAATAAAGATATGTCAACAAGCTCTCCTGTTGTAACTAAAGACTTTTCTCAATCAACAGAGCTGCCCGCATATATAAATATACTTTTATAGCTAAGAAGGTATGTAGCCAAGTCCCTCTCTCAATGGGAATCAGTCCCCGTGTTCTTATCAGCCGCTAAGGGGCTTTTCTTTCTCTCTTTTTTTCTCCCCTTTATTTTTTCGTTTCCGTTGGTGTTGGGGGCGCGAAGGCTGAGACTTCTACTGATAGCAAGCACCGGTGGTACTTGGATTCGGCTTGGGACCAATCTCGTTATCGTATAATAATAATAAGATAGCAGCCCGTGCCTCTTTGATTATATAGGCTAGTGGTCTGGTCCCCGGTTGCCCAAATCGACTGTTCATTCTCTACAAGATGGCTTTCTGAGTTAGACTCTTCTCTTTATGGCTATGGTCGAAAAGAAGACATGCTCTTGAGCCCTTTCTGTACACTCCATTCAATGAATAGGAGGACCTTGTTCCTGAAACCAAGTAAAGGGCTACGAGGGGCAATTAGCTCGATCGATCCAGATTCTAGCGAATCCGGAGTTTCATTCACTCCTACTATTGAACAACTACTTTGACAGTGGATAATCCATCACTCAAGACTCATTGCTTATGGGTCTCTTCGAATTCATATCAAAAATACGGGGAAAACATTCCCCTTGTATGATATATAATTTTTTTATATATGTTATATGTTATCGTTGACCTCTAAAGGTAAGCGAGGTCCTGCTTGAAAGCAAGAGGACCCAAGCGGTTAACATAACAAGTGCTGGAATTATGGAGGATTGATCGTATATTATATATGGAATAGGGGCCACACATCCGATATTTCCGATATGAAATTATGCTTTCTTTTTTGTTTCGAATATAAGTAGCTATTGGCCTCACACAGGCAACTCAAAGAAGAAACTTCCCAACATTTCAAGCCTGTCAACATGATCCATCTCTCACATATCCGATTTGGTACAGGAGTGTCAAACTTCTGCCCTTAAAAAAAAGCATTCTGAGACTGAAAAGAGTAGGTATAAAAGCTTCAAGTCTACTAGTAGCACCTTAGATATACCTTTATATAGGACATTTCAGTAGCCTTCACGTAAGCAATAGGACGAAAAGACTTGATAGTAGCTCTACTCCCCCAAGACCTGAGGGAACGGAACGACAGAAAGCTCTGACAAAGCCATTCAGAGGCGGACAATTGAGGACACTAGAAATACAATAAATAGGTTAGTTTACCTCTTCCTACCCCATTATTACTTCTTCGATGACTTCTTCTTCTGTGCGGTCTGCCCCCTCTTAAGGAGGTCTTTCTCCATTGGTTCATTGCGGAGATAGGTTATGCAATTATGACTTATTCAAGAGGTCCCTCCGAGCGCTAACTCCCATTTTTTTGTAGAGAATCCTTGTGAACAAGCAAGGGTAAGCGCGAAACGAGAAGAGCTATCTTACCCCTTCCTTGCCTTTTCAACTCTTTTAAGGTGATCCCGGGCGTTTGATAAATAACTCTTCTTTCCTTAGTTAAGGAATGACTCACATGATTCAAAGGTGAATCACATAAGCTAGAAAGAATCTTCCTAATGCTCCCATGTCCGAATCCGTACTTCTCTAGCTGCTGCAGTAGCGTGCACGTATCGAAGGCTCTCATTTACCAGTTAGCTCAATAGATGTGAAGACCCACATTCCCGCTTCTTCGCCCCCCTCATCCTAAGCTAAGACAAGGGGGCCTCATTGTCGCCCTTTAGCTTTAACTACTACTTTTGTTTTCGGGAACTACTAGCTTGCTGCCAAAGCTTTCCTTCCAGCGGCAAGTGCCTAAAATCGATCACAGAAATGTCCACATTAAACCCCAGCCGAACTCCTCCGCCGCGGCTATAAAACTTCGCTCGCTCCCATACTTTTCTTAAAGGTTTCCCTTTCTCGCAATGCCCTAAAAAAGGGAGAATCGATTCCCTTCCTGTTCAACAGGGACAGCCGCTTCTCTAGAGTAGTCGGCTTGTATTCCCAACCTTTCGTGGTCAGTATATGAATTGGCAATCAGGTCCCTTCTACTCTTCTCGTCCGTCCAAAAGGGATGTGGATCGAGTTCGGACATTCGGGAAATAACTTGAGTTTTGAGGTTGACAAGAGTATAGATTTTATCTCTGGGGGGCTGAGAGACTTTTTTTCAGCAGCCAATAGTAGTCTACTACTGATCTCTTCATAGATTTATTGTGGTAAGAAAGGGATCTCAGAAGGGCCAGCCCCATCTTGAATACGAAGAGAGGACGATGCCCCTTGAGCTTCTTCCCTGGTTTCGGCTGGGGTACTGGTGGCTTCTTCGCCAGCCTCCTTCTGATTGGCCAACCAGTGGTCAATCCAAGACCCAGTCCAGCCGGATGAGGTGGATTGGTCGTAGGTCGGACTGTTGGAAGGGCCAGCATTAGGTAGTTGTTCTTTGTCACCCGGAGTGCCTTGAGTGCACTCAGTATCTTTTGCCCAGGATAACGAGTTCGGAAAAAAACTCGAACCAGAGTCGTCTCCAGCGCAGAAGGAGACTGTCACACTCTGAAGCATGAAGAGAAAAAAAGCACTAGCCGTAAGAGCTAGAGGAGCGAGGGCTGCCTCCTCTGCCTCCGAGTCTCAAACGGTGTGTGTCTGATCCCACACCTTCACCTGCCAAGACCTTTTCTCGCTCCTTGAGGAATGACATACTTAAGATTAAGATACGAACGGGATTTAACCTTCCTTTGGGTGGCGGTGGATAGATGCTATTGCTATTGAATTCGCTGCTATTGGACTTCTTTCAAGGGCTAGTAAGTCTCAGCCTTAGGGCAGTCACTTTTTTATTCCGGAAATAAACCGGCGTTAAACGCTTCTTGCTAACGTCCAACAAAGGAGAGAAGGAACCTGAAGGTATCAATCATATAGAAATGATATGGCATAAGGAGGAGATGTAGTGATGAAGGTTGCACTTTGGCCTTGGCTTCGGTTCCATAGAGGGGCGAACTCGAGTCAACAAGCTTTTAGCTTGGAACAAGAATGGATAGGGTTGAATCAGCTGCGATTGCTCTTGGTCAGTCTGATTAAGATTCTGCTTTATGCTATTTCATGGAATCTTAGAGAGACTGGAGTAGTTAAGAAGGAAGGAAGAGAAAGAAGGGGGTGGACAAAGAAGCTGCGCCGGATCTTTCCTGAAAACAAGGGAAGGAAAAGGATAACCTTTTAAGGAGTCTTCTTAGCTTTAAAGAGGCCTTGAAGGAGTGAAAGAGAGAAGAAATAGTAAGTAGAGATGGTACCACTAGGAGACAAGATAAAATAAAGTAACTTCACTCAAAGCTAGGTAAGCAATTGAAAGAAGTCTTAGTCGAGTCCGAAGCCAGGCGTAGAAGGAAATAAAGCTCATCATTTTCCGAAAGCAGTCTAACCCAGCAGTGTCTTCTCTTCCATCTGGCCTTTCCGAGGCGGTTGCACGAGCCAATGTTGTCAATAAGCTTCTTCATCGGTGACATATGTGGTCTTGGGTTCCCCTGGGCGAGTAGGCTAGTAACCTACTGCAGCGAATCTTTGCCAAAATGAAGAGGTCCGATGTCCAGAGGCGGAACATCGGTTATTATATTAGTATAGGACCGTCGTGGGACGGGATGCTAGGTTCTGTACTCTGATTTTACCTCACTCCACCTGGTAAGATTGGTGTGCCTTACTATATGGGGTCCTTGGTGAACTTCCAAAGTGTCTTCCTATGGTCCACCACGAGATGAATCATGTGGGCGAGTCCTAAGGGGTGTTCAACCTTCTGTAGGTCTGGGATGGAAGTGCGTAAGCACTAGTAGCACAGGGTGTCGCGGAAGCCCTTGGGAGGACCTCGGGTCTAGTCCCTAAAGAGGAAGCTCAATTAATCATCGAACCATGCGTACGTTATTCTCATCCCTACTTAAGGTGTCACCAATTAGGTGGCAGAGAATCATGGAAGACTCTCGGATAATGAGGTCATACTTGAATAAGGTTATCCTCATTATCACTGATGGACTAACTAAGGAACTCCGTATTGGAGCGTACTTGTTTTGCCGATCTAAAGTTAGGTAAGAAGTCTGGATGGTTGTTTACTGCGCTTTATTTAAAGCAGTGTGCATCATATTTACAGATTGCCTATGGGGGGGTTCCTCGGCCCCCCGACCTTATACCAGTTCCGGTCTCTTTAACGCGGTCAGGGTATCCTAGGATTATTCCGTCCTTTCATAGACGAATGATGTATAAAAGGGACGAAAAGGCACTGGGGTTAAAATAAAATCTATCTTTAATTCTTTTCTTTGTCTAAAATCATAGAATTAGCAAAGAGAGTTTCGAAAGATACGTTTAAATAAATTATAGCGTGGGATAATCCTGAGGAGGTACTTAGTCAAATGAAGGAGAGAATATCTATATCCAAATCACTCCTTCTAAGATAGAAGCCTTGGCTTTCCACGATTCCCCTTCACCAAGGGATGACATGGGATTCAACCTGGAAGGCTTTGCCTACACATCAGATCACTCAGCGAATTCTTAAGTCTAGAGTGTGTCCAACTAGGAAAGGTATTGACCGAGTGGGAACTTCATTTTGATGTTTTTTTTCATTAAAATAAGATTTCCTCCGCTTAATGGATAACCATTTGCTACCAATGGAGAATTGCTTATCATCTTAAATTCAGGTGATTAGATTTGCACCAATGGAAACCATAAACTTTATACACAATAAAGGGAGAAATTTGCTTATTTTTAGATAGTGAACGGAGTTCCTTCTTCCATTCTATCCTATTCACAGGTACTGATCATTCATACTGGAAAGCGTTTTTTCTCTCTTTTTTGTTTGAATCTTCATATAGAATTTACAATTCCTCCCTTCATTCATTGAGTTAAAGGAATCCATATAGGAGACCCGCCAGTTATGCATTGCATGAAAAAAAAACTTTCTTTGTATTACTTCTCTTTTGCCTCAGGTCGAATGAATACGAAAGGGAGATCAATCCTAAAATAGGCCATGAATGAAAGAAGTAGTGGGCCTTTCACCCTCTTTCTAGTGACTCGGGGTACTGATCTGAAAAATTCACTTCAAAGGAAGGAAAGCTAAGTATAGGACTTGTCTGTAGGCGGAATAGAGTAGGCCGTTAGGGGAAAAGGTCTGTGTCTGTGAAACAAGCAAGCTTAGCTTTCTGTAAACTGGAGTTAGAGCATGGTAGTTCGTAGGAGAAGTGGGAGATTGATTCGTTTAAGTAGTTTGGGTAAACGAGCTAGGTAGCTTGCTTCTTCTTTGAGTGGAATATGGACTTGAAAGTAGTATTTCAGATGGGAGTACAAACAAGTAAGTAAACTAGCTAGGTAGTACACAACGAGGATTCCCCGCCTGACATCTAGGAAAGCTCCTTTCTGCTGTGCTTGCCACTACTGTCTAATAGGGATTCGAGTAGAATAAGTACGATTGAAGCTCTCCTCGAACCATTTCTGATGATTGAGCCTTTCCTGAGTCAGTGAGAAAGCTCTGCTTTAAGCCTTTCTTCAGAGTTCTAGCAAGCCCTTCTTTCTTCCTTGCCTACCTACGGAGGTCAGTCTCTCCACTTTCTAGAAATCGTTCGCCTTCGGCTCTCTCTTACTGGGATCCTAGTCTACTTTTTACCTCATAGCTTCTTTCTCGGTCGCCCTTCTGTTCCTTGGATTAAAACCCTACCAATCCCTCTTTCTAGTCCTAACTTTTTCTGCATCTTCTCTTGGTACCCCAGCGGCTAGCTCACTAGCTGATAGAGATTCCTTCTTCAAACCAGCGATGCGCATGAGCAAGACAAGGCGATCTCATTGTTACCATTCCTCTAAAGTTACCAACGTGACCTTACGGAAAGTCAGAACCCCTAGGCTCAGTCCCCTTATGAAGAAAAATGAACCGTCTTTTCATATCGAAGAAAAAGTAACTCGAAGTAGTCAGCCTATTAGCAATCTAAGAGGAAGCCTAGCCAATAAGTATTGTTGAAGCTTCCCTTTTTGTTAAGTTAAGGCTTGAGCTTGCCCTTTTCATAACATCAGATTCGGCCTAGAATGCCTAGCGACTATAGAATCCTAGAATAAGAAACGGGGCTGGTGCTTGAATGAATCTCTGTTTTCTCTGCTCTAGCCTAAAAGCTTACTCTTAACTTAAGGCCTCACCACCTACTCCAGCAGAGTCAGGAAACGAAAGGGAATCGAAGAGCAAAGATAAGAAGCGCGTATAGCATAGGTCAAGACCTTGACGTTGGGACTCCGCCCGTTCCAGAATTTACTTCAAACGCATCAGTCTAGGGAATTGATAATCCCGGGAGAGTAGGGAGCAGGCAAGGTAGGTGCTCTACTTTTAAGTTGGCACTACCTTTGCTCTTAGTCTTGGTTTCAGTGAATAGGTAAATTAGGTTAGTCTTATTTCCTAGCTGAGTCAAAGGAAGCCTCTCCTAGTCCATTTCTTTTGTCTGGGGGCATGATTTGGAATCTAAAGGTGTTGACGAAGAAAGTAGGCTTTTCGTTACTGTTTTTCCACAAACGGCGCCAATGAAACGGCCTCGGCAAACGTGTCTGAGTGTGGGTCCGAGTCCTTCACTCTAGATTTATGGTCAAAAAGACCCCGCGGCTCTTCTACCGAGGAGAAAGCAACTAGACCCCCACAGGTCACTCACTGGATTAGAGGGAGACTGCACTGTTAGCGCGGCGTCACTAGCGTATGAGTTGCTAACGGTAGCGTTAAAATGGGGGTTCAAAGCATGACTGATGGAAAATTTTTCTAGCGTTCTGACGAGGTAGTCGCTCTACAGGCTATGCATTATGAGTTGCGTGATAAAAGGGAAGAGCGGCACTTAGCGGGAGTAGCTAATCGGTAGGAGTCGTTCCCTAAGGCTTCAGTCCGTCTGTCTCCATAAATGCTTCGTCCCCCTACGTAGAAGGAATCGGCTCGTCCTCGCGCAAAGGGCGTGTCTTCGTGATGTCCTCTAGTGAAAGCGTTCTAACTGGCTCCTATTCAATAGTTTCAACGTGCGTAAAAAGACATTAGGAGAAACTCTACCTTCTCTTCTTTCTGCGCAAGCCTCTTACTTTTGAAGCCATTGAATATTTACGTGGGTGGTAACCATCTCCTGAAAGAAAGTGCTTTTATGATCTGATCAAGTCAGCAGAAAAGAAAGAAGCTGTACGAGAGCGGGTTCAGATAAAAAAGAATATCTTAAGGTCGCTAGGGCAAGGGCTAAAGCGTATTCCGATTAGACAGTTATCTTAAAGTCATATGGGGATAGAAAGAAAGCTTTGGGTAGCCGGTTATAGGGTAAACGGCGGACGGGCTAGAGAGAATTCCTATATATCTTGGATGGGCTCACTCTCTCTTTTTTCTAAGCCCTTCTATTAGGAGTTCAGCCCAAGCTAGAGTTTGAGACTAGCCTTACCTAAGTAGAGGTATGCCCTTGGCGCAAGACAGCGATCAGGCCAAGTTTGAAAGAGCATTCCTTTTAAAAGCAAGCCTACCCTCGGGTAAAGAGTTTCAAGTGAGCCGAGGGCCAAAAGAGGTAATCTTTCTCTATAATATATAAAAGGATCTAGTTTAGAAAGAATAATCTGGTTCTTCCCTCCCAAATCCGTAATCTCATATGTTTCCCCAAGTTATTGTTCACTAGGGAGTATCCATATCAGTAGTCCCTTTTTATCGAGCCGCAGTAGTATGATGGCATAGCTGCGGGAGCGATCCTCAAAGCGAGCCTTGTTAATCTCCTCCTATAGAGCCAATGGAAGTTGGAGTTTATTTCGATGTGACCAGGCGATTTCGATGCATTGTAAGACTTCTCGTTTCGCTCAAGCGATTTCATCCCTGCCCTGGCAGGTAATAAATAAGGAAAGAAGCCTTGTTTGTATACATTTATTGACATATACAAATGAGTATATGAGCGGAGCGAGAGCGACTAGAAGCAAGATTCCATCAGCTATTTACATACGGTTTTTCCAAGAAGCAAGAGTGAGGCTGCTGCAAGAGTGTCTGGGGGTAGAGACGTAATTCTGCTCAAATCGCCAGTAGAGTAAGTTATTTCAGGAAAAGAAAGTAAAGGATCGATGTAATTGAGCTATACCCACCCACGCCAGAAGGTCATGCTGTCGATTATTGATTCAATTCCCGAAAACCTGACAGCAGCAAGGGAAAAAACCTAACCAACTAACTCAATTCTCTTTCCCCCTCTCTATCTCATACGCTATATGCAGTTCAATTCTTACTTTTCTCTTTGGTCAATCGGAGTGAAGTGAGTCGACTTCTCCCCTTCTATTATACCTTAATAACGGTTGAAAAGAAGACTTTCCTGTCCCGCTTCAAGTACGTCTGGTTTGCAGCTTATCAAGCTCGAAATCCTTTCATAGACCTACTGGTGACCGGCTTCGTGAGACCTTTTCCATCTACACACGGTAAGCTCTATTGGGCGGAGTATCACCTTTCGTTACTAGAAAAGCAGGAAAGAAAACACTTACATACATAATTAGAGAGGTGAACCAGGAAAAGACTAATAAAAATTATAGCGTGCCTGAGCTGATAGAGAATATAAATATAATATTTTAAAAGCCTTTCTTTAGGGAGTCCACGCTACCCCAGACTAAGGGTACAGACTCTCGTACAGGCATGCCCCGGTCTCTTTGATGCAGTCCCTCATCCTAGCACAGGTAGGGACGGGAGATCCTATATCCTAACTGAGGTTTTGGTCTTATCCAATGATTCTCGAACGAGGGGGCTTTCAAAAACCTGATAGGAGGTCTACCAACTGGGCTTTCTAACCAGGGGCAACAATTCCTTGTTTTGGCCAGCGGTAATAGGTTACTTCCCTAGAGAGGGAGAGCTGGGATCTACCAACCCTTGAAGCTCATTGCTTTTGGAAGTCAATTGTGAGAACTAAATCTTCCTAAACTCCTTTTGTTTGCAAGGAAGTTTGGAGGTCCTGACCTGTGAACCTTAGGCAATTCCCTACCAAAAGAGATAAGCGAAAGACAGTCTTACCTCGAGTGGGTCGTTCAGCTTATGATCCAGTGGGATACCGATGCGATAGCCTTCCCTTCCCGTTAGAGGAGGTGATCAGCATTAATCTTAGCTAGGAAAGGTATACCCTCTTTCGGAAGTAGACCATAAGCCGTAACGTAACTTTACTACTCATAGGCATGGAAAAACTAACACCCGATGGGTTGCTCGGCTTTCCAGGTTCAAACTTCCTCTGCTGTTACGGGCCAACAAACATTAGGCCAAGCAAGGCTCGAAGGCAGCTATTAGATACGAATAAGTGTTGAAACACGGGGCATAAAGCAAAGAAAGGTGTAACAAACCTCTTTCCTCCGCTCGTATAATAAGTAGGGCGGGTGTACCAGATCGATCAGAGAAGTGCCAGTGGCGGCGGCTGATGTTAATGTAGCGATTCTCTTTCGACTTCGAGTAAAGTAGCTAAGGTTTTGAATACATGGCATAGCCCAAAGCACCAAAGCGCAGGTAAGGTTCTTTCGTTAATTTCCTCAGGAGAGCGGGTAATCGCCCTTTAGAATAGGCAGAGGGGGACGAGACTACTGGTTCAACCAATCAATCTCTGAATTGCAGGCTAGGGGGGGGAACATTCCTATTAGAAAGGACAGGAGTGGAACTGTGAAAGCAAATCTCTATCATCACCGGATATGGTCAAGAAAACCAGTGACAGAAGTACGGAGTTGAAGCAGTAGCTTTCAGCTAAGTCTGAAAGAAGTTCGTAAGGCGTCCGGCTAATAAGTCGAGCTACTTCGCTTCTTTCTTTTTTCGTACTTAGGGTATATGTCCAGCTTTAAGAGAATAAGATTCGCGGACGTCCGCTTTAGCAGACGATTTTTTCCGCTTTCTTTCGTATGTGTGTCAGGCGATTCTTCTTTTTGGTATGATTGCTGTGTGGTGTTAGATCAGAAAGGTAACCACATCTAGTTCCGAGGTTGGCTTAACCTAACTTGATGACACGCTTATAGAGTTTTCTTTCGGGCCTGAAATGCTGCGTAAAGTTTCTTTCGGTGATCAGTCAATGAAGTCATTCTGGATCCCTGACTCGTCTCATTCAGGGCCTTTGGCCTGTTCATTGGGTCAAATCTGTCTGACATCGTCCCTTCTCTTGATCTACTTCGGTTACAACCCGATAGTGAGTATTGAGGGGCAAAGATGGCTTTCGGTTGAGACTATTGATCTGGTAAGGCAAAGCCCTTTTCGTAGGATCCTTCTTCGTATCTTTCCCCGCTTAAATGATTAGTTCCAGCGAGTCTTAATCTTTCCTAATTGCATCCACCGCAGTCCCCTGTAGAGCAGTCTCCTCGTCAGTCTTCTAAGGCCTTTCTAACTAAGCCCTCTCTTTCTAAGGCGCTTGGGGATTAAGTTTGAGCGGAAGTTCCCGTTGTGAGTTGTCCTACCTAAGTTTTCAGCTATCTGAGTAGGTTTGTTATCAACTTCCGTAGTGAATTGCTAAAGCAAGAACCCGGAAAGAATTGGGAAATTTCTAATACACACTTTCAGTATAGGAAAAGGGTTGGTCCAGAAATAACGTATGTATATAGGATATCTTTTTTTCCTGATCGCTAGACTGCCGGCTTAAAAGAAAAAGATAGAGCCTCGCGATCAAACTAGAAATATCATAAGAGAAGAAAAAGAATGTTATGCCCAAAAACTCCCATGCTTTTCTTGGAAAAACCAAGGCAATTAAATTTAGTAAAATTTAGTAGAATACAAGTCTCTCTTCTTTTTGGGGGGAGCGGAGCAGTCAAAGAATGAACCAAAGCAAATGATTGTTCTAGAATGGCTATTCTTCACAATAGCTCCTTGTGATGCAGCAGAACCATGGCAATTAGGATCTCAAGACGCAGCAACACCTATGATGCAAGGAATAATAGACTTACATCACGATATCTTTTTCTTTTTGATTCTTATTTTTGTTTTCGTATCATGGATCTTGGTTCGCGCTTTATGGCACTTCCACTATAAAAAAAATCCAATCCCGCAAAGGATTGTTCATGGAACTACTATCGAGATTCTGTGGACCTTATTTCCTAGTATCATCCTGATGTTCATTGCTATACCATCATTTGCTCTCTTATATTCAATGGACGAGGTAGTAGTAGATCCAGCCATTACTATCAAAGCTATTGGACACCAATGGTATTGGACTTATGAGTATTCGGACTATAACAGTTCCGATGAACAGTCACTCACTTTTGACAGTTATACGATTCCAGAAGATGATCCAGAATTAGGTCAATCACGTTTATTAGAAGTGGACAATAGAGTGGTTGTACCAGAGAAAACTCATTTACGTATTATTGTAACACCTGCTGATGTACCTCATAGTTGGGCTGTACCTTCCTTAGGTGTCAAATGTGATGCTGTTCCTGGGCGTTTAAATCAGACCTCTATTTCGGTACAACGAGAAGGAGTTTACTATGGTCAGTGCAGTGAGATTTGTGGAACTAATCATGCCTTTATGCGTGCGCCCGGAAACATAGGCCGACTGCTGAGCCCACTCTGGCTCAGACGCACCACCCAAGGTGCGAGCCACCCGAGAAGCAAGCTATTACAGCGAGCGGCTGGAGCAGTATGGAGCCGAGGAGCAAGGCTGTAGATAAGATAGAAGAAGGGGCCAGGCTACCGGTGGAGGAGAGGAGACGGTTAGGATAACGAACTTGAAACGCGGAGCCCGAGCGGCCGGCGAGCGAGTGGTTAGTGGTCAATAGCGCCCTAGTTGATGGCATTACTCTCTGCGGCTGGCATTCGAGGAACCACGGGACACTCCATACAGAGCAAGCAAGTCTTAGGGATGAGATGCCCGCGCAAGGACCTCAATTCTCATTAGGAGGTCGAACCAAGGACCTATGGAAGTCGGGGCTACCCCGTCCCCATGGGCAACGCAACAATGTCCCTGAGGGAGGAGTTTAGAGGCCTTATAGTAGCACGTCTTTTTATTTCTAGGTCATGCGAAGGGGGCCAGTCCAAGATCGTACTGTTCCTCTACAAAGACAACAGACGCTCTCAACGGCGAGGCGCCACTCTCTTTCTGAGTTATTCCAGCTTCTTTATGATTTCGTGCCGCAGTGAACAAAAAAAGAGGGCCGGATCGGCGGAAGAAGAAGGACCTGCAACGGCCAGATACTACTTACCCTCTTCTTGTTTTTAGCCGTATGTTACGAGTCCGGGAAGCCTCCTCAATATGAGGGATCCCTCAAAATAAAAATAGAGAAGGTTTTTATCCCTTCCTCCTGCTAATCCGGTCATTTCCGAACCTGTCTTTCTCACCCACCCTATTCAATGGAGGACTTCTCCATTCTTGCGATTCCTAACTCCCTTAGCTTATTATATATATTATTATATATTCTATTATAATAAAACTATAGGGTTCCAAACGGCAAACAAAATAGGCTCAATGATTTCTTTCTTCGCTAAACCGGTCCGGCGCTCCGCGTGGTTATATTCGTACATGTTCCGACTCGCCGGTCATTATGGATATAGTGGCATGGCGAGTCAAAGGGGGGGAGTTCTTCTTCCATTCCTCAGCAGAATGACTCTTTTCACGAACCCGCAGCTATTGAATCTGCTGCAAAGTAAGTAGTACTTTTTTTGACCGGGGAATGGGAATTATCTTTCCTAGGGGACGAGCGAAAGGCTGATTAGTCTTTTCGAAAGAAAGTTGCTAGGCGTGCTAGCATGTTAAGTTAATGGTAGCATAGTCTTGGAGGAAGAAAGCGATGTGATGTCTTCAGTTGCTTGCTCTTTTTCCCTTAAGCGAGTTCGGGCTCGGGTAGGCAACTCACCAGGAATAGTCTACAGAAGCGATAGGCCAATTGTAGTAGATCCCGTCTCAAGGCCCATCTCTGACTTAATAGCCTACCATATCGGAGGCTACCCAGCTACAACTTAAAAGAACGAAGCTTTTCCTGTTCACGACTCTGCTGCCATTGAATCCGCTACAGTTAGCTCGAAAGCGAATTCAGTCACCCCAGCCCCAGGGTCTCAATCCTAAATAAAGGGATAAAGTTAAGAGTGAAGTATGCCATTACTCTCAGCTGTTCACTCTTGATCAAATGTGTTCCGGGGTGGAATTTCCCTTCTTTATATGGTAGAGCGTAAGCTAGTCTTTGTGGAATCTCCGCTGCAGTTGTTCACGAATCCCTTTCAGGGGTGAAGGAAGAATCCGGTGCTATTGGACTCCCTGAAAGCTTTCGTTGGCACGAACGGGAGAAGAATCAAAGGGATACGGGGCTCAGGGCAAATGAGTTAGGAGTTCAATAAGCCAAGCTTCTCCCCTGGGTTACGAAGATCTAAGTAAGGAGGAAGTTTTAGTGACTAGCTTGAAATGGCGAACAGGAAATTTCTTTAAAAACGATCCCCAATCGATTTCGCTGTTTTAGATTTAGCTCTTTTATTTTAGTAGTAGGGGCATGCGGGGAAAAGAAAAAGGCGTAACTGCTGTTGTCGACTGGGAACGAATGCTTAGCTCTGAGGCAGAATAAAACCCTTCCATTTCTGTTACAGAAGACGGTGCTTGCTATAGAATACCTTCTTTGAGGAATAAGCCCGGTGGCGTCTAAGCTCTCGGAGAATACCAGGGGAGACTCTTGTTCAAACGAGAATGGCCATAACTAAGCCCAAACAAAGGCGCGAAGCGAAGGGATTTCACCTATGATCAGATCAGTGGGCAACCATAGTTTACTTTTTTCGTGGTGTTGTTGACGTTGTTGAAAGCGACTACATACCTCGCTTTTCGGAGCTGCTCCCAGCTTACACTATGGTAGAGGAGGTGCCATGAAGATCTAGGAGTGTGAGCAGTACGAGCTGAAAGGCTCCCATACTGTTTGGAGGGCAGGGGGCATAGATGCCAAACAAACCTGACCCCTATCTATCGTCGTAGAAGCTGTTCCTGGGAAAGATTATGGTTCTCGGGTATCCAATCAATTCATCCCCCAAACCGGGAGAGCTTAAGCGAAAAGAAAAGAGTAGGGTGAGGGGGAAGCCACTAAATTGAAGGCTTCGCTCGTTCCAACGCTCGTTTAGTAGACAGCGAGTGGAGTGCATAAGCCCCTTTAGAGATAGGGGCGAGTACTACACGAGCTCGTAAATCAAGTACAGAACGAGCCTTGTCTACGAAGCAGAGCACCCTCATCTTGCTTGCTTCTGGCGAAGCTTCTAGCACTAGATAATAGGCATTTTGGTATGGAAGGAATACAACTTTTTAGGTCGACCACTACATAGGAGCGATAGCGAAGCCAAGCCGTATAAAGGCGAGCAGCCCTTATAGATAGCAATAGCAAACGGCCTACTTATAGCCTTTACCCTTTATTCGGGGGGCCTTCACGTTTAGAATGAGATGAGATTCTAAGCCGACGGAATGCAATAATCTGCCTTTTTTTTTTCAATAGAACAGGAAGAGGAGTCAGCAAAAAGCCCACCCCCCAAAAAAAATGGTTATAGTAAGCCGAGTCTTCTATTTCTCTACTGTGTTCCGATCACCTCATATCGATGTTCCATATATGTTCTATCTACTTTATTTATACAGACATCTTCAATTTAAAATCTTCTTTTCCTTGGTCTCGCCCTTTCACTTCCCATGCGAATATCTTTTTTTATAATGTTCACTATTGTCTTGCGCGCTCTCATTATTCTACTTGTTGGGGAATTGAGTGATATTATTGCTCCTTCTCCTTTTTTTAGGAGCGGAGGTGCGGACCAGTTAATGAGCCTCCCGCACCTTCGGAAAACACCATTTTTCCCTTCGTAGCGGAGGACGAACCCCGGCGCGAGGGAGGTCAAGAGACGCATATACCCCAGCTAGCATCCTTCCGCCTGACCCTTCCTCGGACGTAGTGAAGAAGGATTTATAAGGCTTTTTTTTAAGCATTTTATCTGAAAAATTATCGAATTCCTCACCTTAGGTCAATCAGGTTAATTCCGAACAGCTGACGAGAGCTCTAATGTCATGTCAAACCTGAAAAGCGGATGGGAATAAGATAAGATGTCAAAAGCATCTGCTTAGGGTCAGATTGGACTTTCTCTTTTGGCCCTGCTTGCCACCACTCCGAAAGCCTGATTCGGAGCTCTCTAAATCATTTATAAGGTTGTTAGGGGTCTAGCTCAGCTCTAAGGTTTTAGTATACCTAGCTGGGTTTAGAAACCAAGTTCAGACTGATGGTTTGATAATCTTTCCAGGATTATGCGGCGTTTCTAAAAATCACATGACAAAACGCGCCAGAAGGACTGCTGTAAGGCTTCGAAGGACATACAGAATATCATTCTAGAAAAGTTTCCCTCAAAGGTGCGAGCCAGTTACATTCATTCAATTGATGCTTTCGTAGTTATCAACCCATTAGTATGATAAAATCGCAGATTGTGGTGAGTATGCCTTTTTATTCCTCAAGCTAGAGAAGAGAGAGTTTAATTCAGTTAGTAGCGTGGCACATAAACCTCGAGCGAAAGCGAGAGGGATAGGAAGAAAGTAAGATAATTTCACCTTTTTAGCCTAGGGGCATATCATAAGGGTATTGTATCATCTTACTCTTTCACAGGAGAGGAGATGCAGTCTTGAGAAAGGTTTTCCTTTCCTTTTAGTCGAGCATTTTCTACTTATCATACATACGTCAATTACAGCGAACCTCAACCTATCTAAAGCAGAGCAGCTTTTTTGCGAAATCCAAGGGCGAGAACTTGGGAATTCCGTTCTTATCTTACTTTGTCCCTGTCCCTGCCACTGCCGGCCTAAACGCGCTTTGTTTTTACTATCTTTCTTCTTCATAGAAGCTAGTGTGGGCAATTATTGATTGATCTTAGTACATAGAATAGAATAAAACTGATCATGGAACTTACCTTCACTGCTACATGAGTCGGATCCAGTTGGAACGACAGTCGATATTGCTGGATCGGGCTGTCGCCCATTCTCAAAAAGACCTCCAGGGAACTTGATTTTCATTAGCATGAGATTGGTCGGGATGCTTATCCATCCATAAGTTTGTCATTGAAAGCTCTTTCCTTTGCTGCTGAACAAGGGTTTTCCACCTTCATTAAAGAAAGTGAATTATTATATCTCGATTTTACAGATAAAAGGAAATGTTCACGCTCGAAGATAAATCGGACCAAACTTGCCTTTCTTTATTTCTTTATAGAATATATTTATATTTTCGCGTGCCCTTGCTTTCCCGAATGTAGCTACCTCTTTTACTCTTAGCAGTAGGTAGTAGCTATCAGTTCCACCCGATGCGATTGTCCGGGACAGATTTTATTTAGCAAAGTCTGTATACTACAAAAGGGGTTAGAAGTAGGTAGTTGAGGTCTAGGCCAGTCCTTTTCTTTTGCTCTTACAGATGTCAGTCTTTTTTCTGTTGATGCAGTAGGAATTGTCTAATCAAACTACGTATTATAACATCATACAGGAATGGTTGGGAGCGAAGGTGCGAAGCGAAAACCAACCCGCGAGAAGAAGCAAGCTTGTCTCTTGAATTGCTCTTTTGAGTCAACTGTTCACTCAGGGGTAGCGGTGAATAGGAACTCTGCTTTTTTATCGAACGGATATAGTTGCCACGAGTGCTCCTCCTCTCTTTATTCTCACCCTTCCTCTACACAGCCCTTCACCTTTGAAAAGAAAAAAGGTCATACCCGTCATCAATTTAGAATCATGCAGGAAAACGGGGAGTGACGCTTCACGACCTTCATTCTTGTCGACAGGGAACATCGAACTTTCGTAGAAGAGAACGTAAAGGAGGACGTCTAATGGCAGGGCGTCTCCTCTTCTGTCTTCTCTCCGCCTTAGTGGCTTCAACTGGTATGACCACGTTTGGAGAGATCTTGAGTCTTAGACATGGAACCTCTTCGAGAGAAACTCCTTCTATTATATTCAAGATGGTTTTACTTTCCCGACGTTGCTCACTAGGGATGTAGCGATACGTCTTCTTCATGGTCAGCCTGCGACCAGCTTCCATATTATTATATAATAGAATATCTCCGAAAAAACATTTGATCTGGAGGTGTAGGAGCAGGCTTTCGCAACTCCTTAGCTTAGTTGGAATCTGCATAGAATGCTTCTGTCGTCTGAAAGGCTTGGTATTTGCAAAGATCCTCTGGGTTTCTCCTTCGGGAGTCTTGTACTTAAAACACTGATGCCATGTAGAGGGCACTACTTTGTGCTCGTGCATCCAAGGACGTCCAAAAAGAACATTGGTTGAGGTGATAGCATCGATGACGTGAAATGTGACATAAGTCATCATATCTTCGATCATTAACCGTAATCGGATGATGCCTAGGGCTTGTTGACCGATTGGACAGCTTTCCTTGGCTATAATAGCTAATAGGCTAGCTTCCTTGCTTGCATCCCTTTGATTGTTTAGTCTCTCCTCCTTGCCGCACTCTTCTGGTACAAAAGACTATTATTATATATATATAATAATAGTTCTGTCTTTCTTCTATCAAGTAAGTAAGATAGTTGATCGAGAAAGCTCCGCCCATTATGGCTTAGCCAAGAGTGGACCGAAATGGTCCCGCGAAGCCGGTCACCGGTAGCCTTTCCACTCCTCTCCTTTCAGTCGAGCTACTTTGTTCCTTGATTCCCCTTGAAAGCACTAAAGGGAGAAAACTTTAATCAATTTCAACTATCTTTATAGATTAGGACTTAACACATGCAAGTCGAACATTATTTCTACATATATGAATGAGGACCGTATTCCAGTGTGAAGTATTTACCCTACGAGCGAAGGAAAAGAAATGCTTTTTTTCAAGCAGGAAGGAAGAAACTTCACTGCAGGGTAAGGCTAGCAGGACAGTTCACTGCTCACAGGGAAGAAGGATCTCGGGATTAAACCCGTTGTGATGAATTAGTCCTCCTACTCAAAGTCGTCATCAACCACTTTCCGTCTTGGATCTGAGTTAACGGCATTATCATTTTCTTATCACTACGCTGTCTGTGAAGAAAGAAGCTAGGCAGCTTTCGCCGTATTGCCACTTAGCTTGGGTTTGAGAGTCTTTACCTGATACCTAACCTTATAGGTGTAGGTGTAAAATAGAGGTTTAAAGGTCTCTAGCAGCCTCTAAGCCCGTTTCACTCTTTTTCTACAATCACTGGCGTAACATAATTGGCAGATGCCTTTGCTGCGGATTCGTCTGGTCATTGAGATTCGCTCCCATTCGAAACCAGGCGGAAATACTTTCTACCCCGTCCGAAGGCCGAACATTATTACTATACAAACACAAAAACAATGTGACCGTTTGCGGATTCTGCCTCGCTGAGTGGTTTTGTATCACAGTAGTCTTCTAGCCCCGATGCCTATCCTCAAAGGAATAAGGCAGGCCGAAGTGATAAACTGATCCATTGACCCTTTCTTTTTCGGAGTTTGGGTCTATTACCAGGTATAACAAACACGATTCATTCCTCTTTTCGCTTCCGTTACAACCGGGGGTCTTACGCTTGAGTTGTGTCGCAGCATATACTTCCCCGCCCTAACACAAGAAAATAAGTGCACTTCCTAACGATTCTAATCAGGTTTTTATTCCTATTCTTATTGATAGAGATTCAAGTGCGTAAAACACCTAAGAGGGGTAGATTCGCTCAGAGGCTAATGTCTGCCTATATCAATTTTCATACTTTTCTTTTAGGTATTTAACTATGTTAAACAGTGCCTTTTAAAACCTTACCACGATTGGGCGATGCGCGTTTTGCGGCGTCTCCCAAACGATGGTACCTACAATCAATCAGACTGCCCCGCTGAAATATGTTCTCGACGGTGGAGATGTCACGAGCTGCGATTTATCGTCAGCTACGGACCGCTTCCCGTCGGTCGTTCTTTTCCACGTGATGGCAGAGCTGTTTGGGGAGGAAGTTGCCTCAGCAACTGTCGTTGCTTCTTTGTCGACGTCGTGGTTCACTATTGGGCCACCACTGACACGTAAGAAGTATACGGTAAGATTTGCTGTTGGTCAACCTCTTGGGTATTACCTCTCCTGGAGCCTCTTCTCACTCACACATCATATAATTGTGTGGTGGGCGGCATTGCGGGCCGACCCGAATCGGCGTGGACCCTATCGAAACTATGCTATCCTCGGTGATAATGTTGTCATTGCGGATAGTACAGTTGCGAGAGAGTACGCACTGATCTTGCGCGGCTTACAAGTGTTGGTTTCCGAAAAGAAATCCATACTTTCAGCACGCGGGGGTCTGGAGTTTGCCAAGAAGTTCATGTGCTGGGGTGCGAGGGTTGACCTGTCTCCAGTGTCAATCCCTTCCCTCACTGCACTGAACACCTGTTCCGGTCTTCGAGCCTTTCAGGTCAAGAATTCTCCCGCTCTTTCGATGGGAGTTCTTTTCCGTTTGGCTGGGGCTGGGTACAAAGTCTTAGGTAGACTCGCCTCTTTCCAACGCAAGGGATTTTCTTCTCTCCTATGGGAGAGACTGCGTTTGCTTGTACTCGCCCCTGTCTGACCGTCCGCTGCAGACTTTGAATGGTGGTTGGGAGGGCCTATCAATCCCTATCAAAGAGGTCAGCTGTGGTGGTGGTTAGCAGATGAAACCCGTCCTCGTGAACCACAGATAGAATGTATTCTGGGGAACGAGGAGGATCAAGTCTGCGATCCAGAACAAGAGTTCTTAGAGCGTACCTGCCTCCATGGTTGGATGCGGGTATGGTTGAAGGCGCTCTTGTCTCACGTTCGGATAGTTTCCGATATGTCCAACTCCCTCCTGTCCATGCTCGAACTGCCTTTAGTGCAAAGTTCTCCCTTTAGGGCCAATATCGATCCTGAGATCCAACCCATACAAGTTCACTAGTTGTTGATGCCATTGCATTCGGCTTCAACATTGGATCTAGACCAAGTATTGCGGCCTGCTTTTCTAGGGATAAAATGAAACTCTTTGGTGGATTTTCTATCAGAGAGAAAGCCTGCATTAATACCTTCCTTCAGCTTTCAGAGGTAGGGGCTGCATCTGAATAGGTCCTAAGTTGCCCGGAGCAAGGATCCTTTTGCCAATAAAAGAATGCCTTTTATAGGATAGGGTTTTATATACCTGAAGAGATTTTTTAGTTCATCATAATGTCACTTCTGCAGAGATAGCATAACATACATTGACAACCAATCCCAGCAGAAGACATCTTAGTAGGACGAATCGGCTGTCTTTGACGTAGGCGAAGGCCATTGCCTCTGATAAGCCGAATGGCCTTGTACGACTAATTTGTCTTGTGGCGCCCACTAATCCAATAACGCGATCCGGGGATCTAAGTAGGGTGGCTTTGGTGCCTCTATTTTGATCTATTGTCGAAGCAAAAATAAAATAAAGGGTAACTGTTCTCGAATCAGAAATGCCACATCTGACTCAATCAAAAAGCATTTTTAATACCTCCCTTCCCCCTTTTGCCAAGGAAAGCCTTGAAAGCAGGAAAGGCAAGCTATTAAAAGAAATGTTTTTTTTTACGATATGACCTTCCAAAATTCAACTGATGAAACCATTCTTCAGCCATACCAGACTAATTCCGTCTATTGCTCCTTACCCTATAGGGAGGGTATAGAGTTCCCAGTGCCAAGAACTAGGATCAGAAGGAAAGTCTCAACCCTTTGGTACGAAAGTAGGCTATGATTCCCAGAGAGAAAGAAATGGTTTCATATAAAGGCTTGGCACCTAGTTATCTTTATTTAAGTCGGCCTTACTCGGGCTAAGTTCAAGAAAAATAAGTCCTTTAAGCTAAAAGCTTAAGTGATCCACGAGAAGATACCACCTTCCCCAATGAAACTTCTTTCCCCGGAGCAGAAACTGAAAGATAAAAGACCGGGTATGGCTGAAAGGGATTCGTGAACAACAGATAAGAGATATACCCCAGATACCATTTGAACCAGAGCTGAACTATTGAATTACCCGAGAGTGATTTCACTCCAGAAGACCCCGAGTCCCCTATTGCAGAGGATCTTGGCGGGTAAGGTGGTTGGTTACTCCGTTTTCAAAGTAAAAAAATAGTTGCAGGGGTCAATTCTAGTTGTATGAATAATGGATCTACGAGTGAAGATTCCTTATCCAATCGTTACATATATGATACTCAATCTAGTTGGAATAGTTGCATTGACATGACAGTTATCTTCAGTCTCAAGCCTTTGAAATTCACACTCAAGTCTTAGACTACATTATTGAGCATCGTAATGCATTAGAAGAGGCGGCTTACAGATAGACGTCTAGCGGACGTCAATATACAAGAAGCTTCTGACCTCTTGATAGTTTATTTCTTCAATAACAAAGAAAGGTTTAGGAAGTATAGCTTTCCCGAATTGTTGGGGGAATTTTTAAAAAAGGTGCAGCGAGCTAAGAATGAGGACTTCGTACTAAATCTCGCGAGTGCCTACTGACAAAAGGGATAAGAGAAAAACTAAAGTGGCTACCTGCGTCAACTTTATTCATCAAAGGGATGCCTATATAGCTATGAAAGTAGTTGAGAAATTTACTCATGAAACTAAGGCTAAAGCACCAATAGTAACTGTTCACGAGAATTTCATTACCTCCTTACGCAGCAATTATACCCCATATTTATACTGAAGTGTTTATTGACATGGGTTCCCCACTTGAAATAATAAAAACTTTTATTTCTGATAATCTGAACAGACTAAAAAGAGAGAATTCTATGAATGCCATAGCCATAGATCCAGTGAATATGACAGGTGAGTCTCTTAGAGATGTATTAATCTCTCTTGTGAGAACTAAGGGCGAGGTGAGTACCACAGTGTTCCTCAAATGGAAATCTAGGATAGATTAAATAGTATGTTACGAGAAGTATGTATATACAGTGTGCGGTGAATCTATGGATGAGACACATCATCTTGAGAAGTTGAACGAATTTTAAAATAATCTCAGAAGCTGGAAGGATCTCGGGTATAACTATAGCTTGCACTACTGATATGATGTATGGGTTTATCAAACCTTCTTTATGGTTGAAAGACAAAATGAATTCAACCGGTGAAGTTTCCTATACAATTGGTAACGCAATCTCTTTAATTAATGATAACGGGAAAGCACCTTAAAAACTAATGCAGATCCATCCTGTGTTAAGCCAACCATTCCTGTATCTGTTCCGTATGTAACTGTGTTAAAGGGTGTGCCTTAATTATGTTCTGTAAATAGATCTTCCTTCCTGTTTTTGTTAATCAAATTGGTAAGCGTTAGCGCCCCTTTATCAAAAAAGTTCTTTCGCGCAGCTCATCCCTTGCTTCTTGCTTTCGAGTCGGAGTTTGCTTGTTTTAGTCCATACAACGCCTTCCTGAGTCGACTAACTAGATGTTAAGAAACTGATCACCCCGGGTAAACCTCCTCATTTAGTTTTCCTTTCAGAAAAGCATTCCCCACATCTCACTGGAACGAAGGCTACTTTCTCACCGTGGCAACTGCAATCAGAGCCCGTACCCTTTGCCAGTGGGGCAAAAGTTTTCTCAGAATCGATACCAAGTGAGTCTGAATTTCCCTCAATAGTGGTATTTCAGTCAGGAAGAGGGTTGAACCCCTCTCTATCTGATAAGGTAATGAACGACGTCTTCTGCATGGCAATTCCTTAGACATGGCCTGCTGCCACTGAGGGATCCTTGCTGCCTCACTATCATTTTGCGGCTTCAAAGAAGAATGAACAATGGCAAGAAAAGCACTATGCTAGGTCAGACACAAACCATATGGGTGTCACAAATAAATAAGAACAACGTACCTCAGGCAAGGCCGAAAGGCCAACGGGCAAGACCATCCAATCATCTTTTGATAATACATATAATCTTCCAAACAATACTGCTACAATCAGACGGAGCATAATCTTTTTTCTTTTAATAAAGACACTTCTCAGCACATACAGATTTCTGCCGATCCTTCAACCAGTACTGCTTCTCATGATTCTCAGTTAAGGATTTCTTCTTCTCATCAGGTAATAGTAGATGCCTTTTACTCATCTCTGGCTGCTAACAATTCCCATTTTTATAATTATGGTATGGTATTAAGGCTATTTTTCCTATTATCTCTCAGCCTGATCATGAACTCATAAACAAGATGGAGTCTAATATATCCCTTGTTTGACTGAAATCCAAAGATGATGCTAACGTTCCAAAGGAACAAGCTGCTCAGCAGACTAAGGGAGACTTATCGGATTCTGAACCTATGAGAGAAGCAAACACTTCTTTGCAGGAATTTTTGACCATGTGTAAGGAATTCTCTCAAGTGTTATCTACAGCTTCGATATTCAAGAACACTGACTGTGCCCAGAAATCTAAAGCTTCTGAATCCTACAAGGAGCAGCCAGATACATCTGTCAAAGTACAAGAATCGAACTTGAAGAGCTCCAGAAGGGTTACTAGAGCGTTGGCTCGTTCTTCTTATCTTCCATTGTTAGCTATGAATAATACACTCTTGTGTAATTTCAGAGGCATAGGCAACATCAAATCAAGAAGGAGGGTTGCCAAGCTTGTAAAGATGTATAATAAATCGTTGATTGCTATTCTTGAACCTCTTCACCATGCTAATAAGCTTCAGAAATTCTCCAACAGAATTGGTTTCTACTTTTCATTGGCAAATCAAGAGGCAGATGACAATGGCACTGCTCTGTTGGAATCATGAAGTGAATCTAGTGCTTGTCGACTCGTTTGAACAGTGTATCACAGTCGACAGAAGCTTCCTTAATTCTGATCTGGTAAGGCTTACCATTGTTTATGCAAAGTGCTCCATTCAGGAGAGACGGCTTCTTTGGGAAAAACTTCAATTACTGTCCTAAGACATACAAGGTCCATGGATGGTTTCGGGTGATTTTAACGCAATTTCAGATGTGTCTGAAAAACTTGGTAGCAGACGGTTCGGACGATGGTTGTGTCCTGAACCCAGTCAGCGGCACATCTCCTATCTCCTAGAGAAGCGGCTGAACAGCTGCGAGCCGCTAGTTTCCTGGAGATAGGCGGTACCATGGGCGGGTTTCTGATACTCTGGAGAAAACGCAGAGGCAACAGAGGCAAAGGCACGACCGAGACGGAACCGATCATAAGTCCCAGGTGGGAGATCGACTGTGGTTAAAGTTGCCTAAGGAAGGGTACCAACCGCAAGCTTAACCCATTGCGGGACCATTCACTCTGCAAGAGAAGGTCAGGGAGACTAGAACTGCCCGCCACCCCGTCTTCAATGTTGATCAGCTGAGATTGAAAGAGCCCTCCATCTTGGATGATGCGGCTGAACCTGAGGTTGAGTTGGAGATCGACGACCTCATTCCTGATCGACGGTGTTAACCGAAGACCGGCCAAACTAAAGAGAGCCAAAAGAAGAAAGAGGGAAAAAAGCTCTCTCTACAGAGTGGGGTGGGAAATGTTCTCGCCACAGAAGCCAAGTGGTTCACGGCTGAACGAACAGGTACGGAAGGAGTTCAAACAGACAATGAAGTCAAAGTCGTGTTGGGCTGCGAGAAAAGGGAGGTTCGGAGGGTCTACCGCGTCCAGTCTATTCCGAAGGTGCAAGATAGGTTCCCGATCAACAAGAGGCTCGAGAGACCTCGCCCGATAGAGATTTCAACTACATTGAGCCCGGGGGAGAGTTTCTAGTTTCCCGACAGGTCGATTACAACCACCTAGTCTGAATCCTATATGTTCTAAATTGTATATTTTAAAATGAAAAGGCATCGATTTACTCGCCTACCCGGATCGTCGCCGGGTTAAGCACTTAAGCTAAGGCATAGGGCGTAGCGAGTAAAAGAGGCAAAGTCAAGCAATCAGGAGCGTAGCGGATAATCTGTGCAAGAAGTGACTTACCCTTTTGAAAGCAACGGAAGATCCTGAAATTTATACTTTATTTTATAGATGCCCTCCAATTTATCGTTTTCGGATGACTGTCCCATTCCATTACTGCTAAATAAAGATAAGCTTAAGTTCGTCCCCCCCTACTATCATAACATAATAGGGGTTAAGTATGCTGTTAGCAAGGAGGCCAACATTCAGAAGAACTCAAGGGAATGTTCCATTTCCATTATTATTATCGCATATGTGATGGGCGGCAGGCCAGATTTGAAGGCCTTGACAGAAAGATTGCTTCGTGTCTGGCAGCCATGGAGCTTTTTACTCACTCCAAAGGCTTTTTCACAATAAGGTTCCAGTCGGTGGGGGAGAGAGACCGGGTCCTAAACTCGGGCCCTTGGTTTGTTGGTGGTAGACCGCTTATCATCAAATCAAAGCCGTTGGGATTCACAAATAGAAGGATCCCCTTCTAAGAGATCCCGAAATTGATAAGATTCTCTGGGCTGGGTGGGGAACACTGGTGTGATGATGAGTTAAGCAGCATTGAAAGCTTGGTTGGCTCCCCTCTTTACATGGACGAACAGACACTCCTCAAGAAAGGGCATCAGTTCGCAAGGGTATGTATCATGATAAGTGCAGAATCCAGATTAGTGGATTCGGTGAAGATACTGCGGGAGAATGGAAAAGAGTTTTAGCAAGAGGTTTGCTATGAATGGCGTCCTCCCCATTGCATGGAGTGCAAGGTCTTTTGACACTCTGATAAAGCTTGTGAAATGCACAAAAGGGATTGAAGCTTACCCAAACAAGGTGCGTAGCAAGAAGCATCCAATATCATTGAGATTCCGGTGGATGTAGACCCGATAGGGGAAAGGGGCACAAGCGACTCGCCCTCAGTCTCTTACTGGCGCTGATTAGGGGTTGAACCGGTCAATTATTGCTAACAGTACTACGGTCCCAACCAGTCATGCTATTCACCGCAAGGAAATGCAGGTCCTGTTCAGGTTAATGAAGAGGCCCGTAGGCAGAAAGAGATCGACGACCCAATGCCAACCATTACTCTCTGATGGTCCTGATCCTTTAGAGAAGGCCTATGTGTAAATCAAGACCTATCCTTGCGGAAAAGCCCCTCTATTGAGCAGCTGCAAATGGTTCCTTTCCAATCCTCGGGGGAGGAAAGGGCAGAGATTGGTGACAGGAGGTTAGTTTCTGCTTCAGCCGAGATAAATAGAGTTCAAGATTCATGCTGGGGATTTTTATGACTCAAAGCGCGACAGTGGAGGTAAGAGTTCTTCGCTTAAAAAAATTCCAATACACATGGTAGCTTTTTACCCGTATAAAAACTGAAGAACTCTAAGAGCAAAGAAGACTCAGTGAAGGCAACTGCTGGTGGGTCATGATGAATGTGGGTGCTTGGAATATAAAACTTAGGGGCCTCAATAAGGAGGTGAAGTGGAGAGAGATTTGTTGAGTCATTCAGAAGCACAGCATTGGTTTGCTGGGCCTATTGGAAACGAGAGTCCGTGCTGATAACTCCGCGAACAGGCTTGTTCCCGGTTGGGATGCCCTTTTCTAATGATAATGAAATGCCTGCCTTTCTAATGAGATGTGATCTGTCTAGGGCTTTACAGCGCCTCATCTGAGGAGGAAAGATTTGCTGCTTTCTTAGAAAAGGAGTTACCTAGCTAGTGGAGGGAGGGGAGTCTTCCTTTTATGCTGCTGCTATTCAAAACCACTCTTCCTACGCACGTGCGTGCATCTCTTCTCATTGCTGAGTTTCCATCTCTTGCCGATTCTGCTCAGGAGGCTAAGAATCGTTTAGCTGACCACTCAGACTTGTATGCTCGGAGGGATGATGTCTGATCTGCCCTTTTGGCTAACATCGCCCACGGGACGTCCAGGCAAAAAGGGATTGTATTAGTGCTTTTGAGGCCGAAGCGAAGCTATCTCGTCTCAGGGAATTTTGCTCTTTCTTGGGGTTGAATGTGATTTTAATTCATTCTTATCACCTTAGGAAATGAGCAAAGACAGCTCGCCATGACGCATGACAAAGGAATAGAGGAGGAAGGATAGTTGATTGAAGCAGAATAAAGTGAAAATTCTAGTTTTTCAGAAACCATTTATTGGGCCTGGCTTTTTTGAGAGTCTCATCCAGGACAGGAAATGCAATGATGACCAAGAGTACAGAGGCAAATGCCAGGTAGAGTCCTTATGCCCGGGCCTCTTGGAGGCCGGGTGGGGAGAAAGTGGCCGTTGCACTGATAGGACTGTAATCTATCTTTCCTGTCCTTGAGGAACTGTTTAAAGAACTTTTTTTGGCAAGAGCAGCTTCAAGGTCTTCGGCAACGAGTTCAACTGCTGACCCAAGTGGAGATCAAAAAGCTGCATCTCAATCTACGCAATTTTCCGATCTGGATTTGAAGGGGGGTGGGCTTGAAGTAAAAGAAAGAAGCCCCTACGATGACTCATCGAATTTCCTAGCCTGGGGAGAAAGCTATCAGAAAGAAAGCCAATGAGCTAATGATGACTATTGAAGGCCGGGCCAAGGCAAGGAATGCGAGAACAAGGGAAGTCCCGCTTTGACTGTATTCAAAAAGCAAGCTCAGATTCATCAGATCAGTAACTAGCTGTCGGAGATGAAGAATGATACTAGGTTAATAGAATGGTCGGGGATAGAGGATCAAGATACTGTGTAATTTATCTTAACGCCTTCACTCCTCAAACCAACCAATCCAGGAAACCACTCTCTGATAGAGGCCATTGGCATATCCGTCTTGTTCCCAACCTTGAGGAGGGATGAAGGAGTGAAAAAGAGAGGAAGAGTATGGCCCAACCAATTACGATAGAAGAGGAATTCCCACTATAGAATAAAAGAGAAGCGATAGCCGCTCAAACAAAAGAAAGTGAGGGGTGCGAAGTGCGTACAGAAAGCAGTGATTCATGGGAGGGAACAGCTTCAATAACTTTGGCTGTGAAAACTCTCGGTCTTGGAGCATCAGTGTCATCAGTTCACCCAAGATCGGCAGGACAAATAACTACTAGGTTTGTGCCAGAAAAGCGTCTTGCGTGACGATCAATGGAAAGAGTTTAAAAAGAAAGAGATTCATCAGCTATGGAATCTGACAGGTATCGGTATTGAACAGAGGGGGCAGCTCGTATAACAGCAGGTTTGAATCGATCAAATGTGTGAACTATGAGACGCTTTCTTTTTCCGGGACAAACTCTGCTCTTTTTCTGTCGTCCCACCAGTCTTCGACTACCTGAAGTAGAGAAGTTGGGCTGGTCTTCATCTCGGAAAGAAGCTAGCATGGGTGTCTCTTCATTGTAGTAGCTTTACCCGGACTGGCACGAACGTACTTTATTTGATCTGATCACCATTTTTGCACATCCACAAAGTTCTGTGATGCTTCACAACTCTCAATATTGAGGCTAGCCTGCCAGAGGACATACCACCCGACAACCCAATTGGTTCAATAACAAGAGCCTTTTCATATCATACCGGAGTCTCCATCTTATTCTCTCCACGCCAGAAGCTTTCATTCGAGTTTCCAGAAGATGGGGTCTGTATTGGGAACTAATGTCCCTTAGATTCTGAACTGTCAGGGTAGTCTGGTAACAGTTCAATAGTTCAACTTTTCAACCAACCTTCTCTATCTGCCTGGATCTGCTAACAACTCATCCTGATGAGCTATCAGTTTAGTATGTTGATCCATAGGTGTATCGACTGGCTTGGATCCCAACATCCCTGTCTCATGTTGCAGGTCAAGAACATACTTTCTCTGAGATAGGTAAATACCTGATTGAGATCTGGCTACCTCAATACCAAAAGAGTACTTCAATTGTCCCAAATCTTGAGTTTGGAACTTACTCTGCAGGAACAATTTGTACTGCTGTGTGCCATCACTATCATCTCCTGTGATTACAATGTCATCCACATACACAATCCAAAATCTTTGACCAGCTGTAGAATGGCGATAGAAAACAGAGTGATCAACTCCACATCTACGAAGACCAAAATAAATAAGCACCTCACTGAATCTACCAAACCATGCCCGAGGAGATTGCTTCAAACCATATCAATCTTTCTTCAGACGAAAAACTAGTCCAGACTCCCCCTGAGCAACAAAGCCAGGTGCATGGAGCCCAGTTTACCGTCTCCGTACTTTCGGAGGAAGAGCATGAAGCTTCCCGCGTAACGACGGCCGAGGTGCCTACAGACCAAAGCATAGTTTCTATCCGATCGGGGAGCCAATCCGAAAGGGGTCAGAGCTATCATTGGCTTCCTCCCTAGCTCTACTGGTAAGGCAGAGTTGGAGGCTAGCTGTAATCGCTTGCATGTCGGTCTCTCTTACGTAGCAAGGTTGGTACACAGAACTATCATGCCAGACTAAAGGTGCCAATCAATGCAAATGATTGAGAGCATGCCCATTACAGTAGCGTGAAAGCGATACAGTAAGCGGACAAGGCGGTCAAGTGAACACTTTCCGAACACTAACCCAGAGAAAGTGAGCATTCACAATAAAGACTAATATAATAACAATGAGTGAAGCAAACTTCTGACCAAGGGGAAATAAGAACCATTTGAGGGATCATCGCCTACTTCTCATGGACTAGCCCACGACGCTATTTAGCGATCTCAAACCTTGGAGAGGAGACCAGTCCAGTCTCCATCTTGGAAACCATCTTTTAGGGAATTCAGATTAAAGGGTTCACTCTAAAGCTCAATTATCATTTAGGGTTTTATTTAAGGGGCAACTCAGGAACGACTGCCAAAGCCGCTGCTGATGAAGATCAGACCAGAAGCAAAAAGTGTTGATTGTAGACCGAAAGAGAAGCTGCAGAAGATTGATGAGGAAGAGCCCAATCAGGAGAGAAAAAGCAATTCCTCACCGTAAGGAACCAAGGGCGCTTAGCTTAAGTAAGACAGTCAGAAAGGCAAGTCTGATCTTAGATTCTCGGACATAGCATCATATATATAAGGGTAAGGCTGCTCTTAGTTGAGCTAGTTTCCCACAAGCTAAGCAAAGAGAGCAGCAATCGTCTTCATGCCATCTTCATTCAGTTGAATGCCGCAGATCGTCTTCTGCATAGGATAGGATTACTACTAAGAGCGCATTCTTCCTTCAAAGAGTGCTCTCTTTTGTGCTGGAGAATACATAGCGTCAAACGGTGCTAACATTCCTCTTCCATTGCACAACCCTTGGGCTTCTTCAATTGAGTATCCCATTACTTGCATCATTTGATAAGCTTTCGCATCGTATACCCCTTAAGCTTAAGCCCCTTTCCTTTCTATTAGTAAAGCTCCTTTGTGTCAGCTAGCTTCCCATTTCATTTAGCTGTTGGTTTTGGCCCAAGCATTTCCAGGTGATGCATCCGGATGGTTTTAGGATGATGATCATGTCTCGGAGGGATGAGGAATTCTTGATGTTCTTTTTATTATTTTGCATGTTAGTACACTCAATCCACTTATCCCCCCTTTTTTTTGTACCTATCGACTCCCCCCTATCCTAACAAGCGAAGTGGAACTCTCATCTTGAATTGGCATAAGGGCTGGCTCACCATGCTTCTGTTACTTTTTGGGACGAAACGGAAAGCAGGCCTTCTTCGTATCAGGAGTTGTTAGCTTAATATTAAACTTTCCGAACTTCTTCACCTATTCATAGCCTCTCTTCTGATGGCATCATAGGGGTCGATGGGTCGTCTGAGGTCGAAATCCCTTTCTCTTTGAGCTTTGTAGCATTTATTTCATCTTCGGATAAATCAAATTTAGCATCCGCTTCTGCTTCGCTAAAAGGATTCGCATCTGCTTTCTCACCCCCCTCTTCTGCTCACCACCTTTGGTTTACTTGAAACATTGGTGAGTTGTAGAAGGGTCGAAAGAATTATCATGCATCCAAGGCCGCCCAAGTAGAACATTGTTTGATGTTTACGCATCAATGAAGGGATATCCTCCAATTCCTCGATCTAACATTCAAGTCGTACAATGCCCAGAGACCTATGCCTACTTTGGTTAAATCCTTGGAGTTGTACTTGGGGCCAATCGATGAATAGCAATCCCGAGACGTTTTAGCATTCTCAAAGGTAGGAGATTAATGGCCGATCCCCCATCTATCATGATT